TACAACTGCAAAGTAAGAAACATTCTAATTGGATTAGGTAGATAATTTTTCAGTCATTCATTGAATGATAAATCACTACAAGTGACGGAGATACGCGATTTAAATAACGGAAAATCCAATATTTTAAAATTGTATCTAGAATGACTGGAAAAGTGGAAACAAGGCCAGATATAATTTGATCATTATGAACAAATCCAAAATCCTTGTAGACAAAGCCAATCAGCAGTTCCCAACCATGGGGCGAATGAAATCCGATACATAAATCAGTTAATAAAAGAAGAGAAAAAGCTTTTATTGTGTCACTTAAGTTATATAGGAATTCCTGAGCCCAAGAGTTAAGAATAACAAGTTCTTTATTACCCAAAATAGAATAACCGCTTAGAATAATGAAACAGATTATATTTGTCGAGAAGTGCAAAATCGTATGAATACGACCCTCGTTGTGTATCTTGATTAATTGGATTGTTTCTTTGTGAATTCCTATACGAAGGTTTTGTAGATGTGTCTCCGAGTATTCCTTGATCATTTCCTCTAAGAAGAGGAGTTCCTCCAATTCTCTGAATTTTTCTAGAATACTCTTTTCTTCAATATCATTCAAAAAAAATTCGGATTGCCTAGTATTCCACCAATAAGTAACCCATGATTCCAGACTTTTTTGAAATGAGAGAGAAATCCACCAGGGCAAAAATACTATAGATGCAAGATATAAAAGAGGAGTGAATGCTTTCTTTTTTTCCATTTTTTCGTCTGTGAATTGTTAATGAACCCATCTCATTCGTCGACTCTATGTAATCTAATATTTCTCTCATGCATCTCTTCTATTACAAGTTATCGAACCTATGAATCTATTCACTCTTTTTTATTTGTGATTTCGTGGTTAGGCCTTGAATCTAGAAAAAAAATACCGAAATAGACGAAAAATTCGAATGAATAAATAAAAAAAATTGTTTACCTATATTTCAATTGGTCGAATTCGAAGCACATATCTCCTTTCGATAAATGCCCGGAAAAATTTTATTCTTATTCCATATATGTCTGCTTTGACTCGAATGAATGTTTTGAAGAAACCTCAATTAAGTTATAAGTTATGTTATAGAAAAAGGGGATTCTTGCTTTTTTTGCTCTCCTGCTGAGAAAGCATTCATTTCTCGGCTTCATTTATTAAAAAACTTCAATTGGTACACGCAAGAAATAGGCCAATTCAGCAGCTTTTTGTTCCATTTCCCGTGGAGTAAAATTCTCATCAGTACGAGTCAATGGAATGGCTCCCTGGCCTCTGATATCCATATAAAGGACACGACGAGCAAAAATACCCTCTTTCACTTCTATTCTGACGGACTGAATATCTTTTATAAGAAATCGGAGGAAGACCCGACGATTTTTTCCAGGAAATCCCCAACGAAAGATACACACTATTCCATCTTTTCTATCAAATCGATCATAACCACTACCTACATTCCACGAAATTGTGCACCACAAATAGGAGCTAATAAAAAGACCCGCGATCCCATAGAAAGACATCACAATTCCTTGCGGGAAAAAAACTATTTCCTGAGACGGAAATAAAGATATCAAATTTCTACCAAGATAACTCGAGGTTCCAACCAACAAGAATCCTAATGAACCTAAAAAAAGGATAACAGCCCAGCAGAAATTACTTGTTTTTCGAGCCCCCGTTATAGGTTCTATCCATATATGTTCTGATCGACAACTCATACTTGATCCAGTTGCTTTTTTTGGAATTGAGAGAATACCCCAAATGAATTTGACTTTAGTCCGTTTGTTTCCGAAGTAACTCGCATCAACTAGCACTAGTTTGATGTGAACCTTTAGGAGTAATTCATTAAATTGGTTAGATCTAAACTAATAACATACCCTTCGTATGATCTCACTAAAGATAGCCACATGTATATAGATAGACCAACTTTACAGTTCAGCCATCCGCCGAGTTGGGTCTATTTGAAAATAGCTAGAATATAGCATTTTTGGGAGATTTTCGGCGGAAGCCACTTATACCAAATATACCAAATTTTGCTAAATGGATATCTGTGTTATGATACAAGCGTCAGTTAAAAAAAAATAGATGAGATTTTGTGCCCTCGCCTCTAAACAATTTTGTTTTTTTGAATATGAAGAAATAAAGAAGCTATTGCGATTGCCGGAAATACTAGGCCTACTAAAGGGACCAAAACAGAGGGAAAGGTAAGATTTGTCATAGAATGGGTACCTCGATTTACTATTTGTACCTGTTATTATTATTTAGATTTTATTTTATATTTTATAATATAAAGTAAAGATATCTTATCTTATTATATATAAAGTATATCTTATTATAATTTGATAATTTGATATTGATAATGATCATTCTAAATAAATAAATAAAGATATAAGTATCTAGCTAAGTGAGTTATAGAATGTAGTTTTGCATCTTTCTACATGAAAGATTTGAAAGGATATGGATGATATATTTTTTTCTTCATTTTTTTGCTCTTGTCTTCGA